CCCGTGAGGAATTGCCAAAACATTTGACCCTTCACCCATTCCAATATAAAGGATTAGTCAATCAAATAATAGATAGTAAATGGGTCGGTTTGAAAATAAATGAATTGCTAGTTGTAGAATATTATTCTCGTCAGACTTAAACCTAATTAAAATAAAAATAGGGGTTCGGACAATATTTTTTTTTTCTGTACTGCAGAAATTAGGAATAAAGAATCTATATCAAAATCAAAGAAAGGTCTAACTTAACTGTTGGAATAACGGTATCCATTGTTATTTGCTTTGATACATTGCTGTCAATAAGATTGGTGAATTAGGTGAAAGATACGGAAAGAGAGGGATTCGAACCCTCGGTAAACAAAAGCCTACATAGCAGTTCCAATGCTACGCCTTGAACCACTCGGCCATCTCTCCTACATAATGATTATGGCCCAGAAACCGAGTGAATAGTGAGTCATTCATATTAGATTTTTGGATAGGTACGTACAATCAATTCTAAATATAAAAAAATTTATCAAACTTTTCATCAAAGAAAAATCCTTCCAGGGATAAAGATCCATTTTTTTTTGTGAAAAACTGTTAAAAAAAAGATATATATCTATTCATTTCATTTTTGTGAAGATGGCGCTCCCATTTTTTTCCAATAGTTATTCTTTATTTATACTAAATAAAATAAATTTTATACCAGATTAAATCAATGAATTAGAATGAATCAATCGATCCATTTTTTTTTTAAACTATGTTTAATGGATACTTTTCTTTTAGATCATGATTCTATTTATAAATCATGGTTATATTTCGTTTTTTAGACGATGATTCCATGTTCATAAAACTTCTAAAATTCTTTTCCAGTTTTAGATTTTTCAATAATAACTCCTTACCCCCATGGATCTATTCCAAATTAATGAATCATCACAGGAATTTTTATATTTGATTGTTATAGTGTATACCCACTATGTAATGCACACAACACAAAACAGACGGTTCATCATAGAATGATCATTCGAGTCTTTTTACTCTTTGGAGCATATCAATTAAAATTTCTCTAATTATCCTAATCTGTAAGATAAATTCTTTGATTCTTTAACTTTGATAAAATCGGAATAGTTCCTTTCATTCTTATACTACTACATTTGGATTAAATTAAATCTAATTTTTTTTATTGATTCCTTTCAAAAATAATAATAATAATTTGAATAGAAGGTCATATCCTTTTTTTTTAATGATTCTTTTTGATTCTTTTTTTTATGTTATTTCGTACTGTATAATTCCTTTGCTTGTGGGATCATTTTCTCACAAGAGGTAAGTAAAAGAAATTATAGAATGGATTGCTACCTATGCCCAGATCTCGGATAAATGGAAATTTTATTGATAAGACCTTTTCAATTGTAGCCAATATCTTATTACGAATAATTCCGACAACTTCAGGAGAAAAAGAGGCATTCACCTATTACAGAGATGGTGCGATTTGATGTTTTTTTTTTATTTACCGTTTTCAGTCTTCGGAGAAAGATACATTATTCGGGAGAGAAAGAAAAAAGATGATTGAAATAAATCTACGCTTATCGTGAAGGTGAAGTTTGTAAATAAAACAATTCCTTCTGTCGTGTATCCCCGATTAATGCAGCCTCAGATGCTTCAATTGTAGATTCTAGTATTGAGCGAAAGGTTACACCTATGGTATGGGTTAGGTTAATCTTACTCCACTAGTACCAATAGGCAGCATAGGGGAAGAAGCACTACGCCCAGGAATCAACAATATGAAAACTTTGTTATCAAATTTGACCTTTTCTTTATCGGAATCGGGACTAACAAGAATGGTTGGTACAACAAACATCCATCTCGTTCGTATTTTGGATAACCGTATAACCATCGAAGACTGTTGAAGTGACTAATTCCTGGAAATTTAGGGGTGTTAAGAACAAAGAAATTGTTAGAGTTATCATTTTTATCTAGTACCAAGATACTTGATATTAAGAAAAGATCTTTTACAGGAAGGTTGGCTAGAGATTTCTTGTAAAAACACTAGCCCCGTTCGGTTCATAATGAAATAATTTCAATCTTTTTGATTTCATGTATTATTCTCATTATGCACATAAAAAATAAAAAAGGAGGAGCCGTATGAGATGAAAATCTCACGTACGGTTCTGGAACGGAGATTCTTTGAATCGAATGACGACCGTAACGGATGTCGGCTCAATCCGAAGGAAATTATGCGGAAGCTTTACAGAATTATTATGAAGCTATGCGACTAGAAATTGATCCCTATGATAGAAGTTATATACTCTATAACATAGGCCTTATCCACACAAGGAATGGAGAACATACGAAAGCTTTGGAATATTATTTTAGGGCATTAGAACGAAACCCTTTCTTACCACAAGCTTTAAATAATATGGCCGTGATCTGTCATTACGTGCGACTATCTCCACTATAGAAAGAAAAAAAAGGAAAGAAAGAACAAATCCGCTAATACTAATAACTAATAAATACTAGAAAATAG